TTTTATGTCAAAAACAGATCCTTTACTATTTTATTTTCTAACTAGAATTCATATTTTATTTTTCTATATTAATTGTACTATTTCTTTCTATTAATATATTAATATAGAATATTCTATTAATATAGAATATTCTATTAATATAGAATATAATTTTTTAATTTGAAATAGAATTTCAAATTAAAAATATCAATAATATTTCTTATAATACTTATACTTATAATATAGAATATTATATATAAATTATATATATAAATTATTATATTCTATTTTTATATTTATATATATATTTATATATATTAATCTAATTAAATTAATAGAATATTTATTTTAATTTTTTTTATTAATATTTTTCTTTTTATTATTTATTCTTATTTTATTATTAATATTAATTATATATTTGATTTTAGATATATATTTTATATATATTTTATTGAATATAAATTTATTTGATTTGTGCATCCGGTGCTTTCGAATAGAAGCCCTCTTTTGTGGAAATATTATCCTTGTCTTTGTTTATGTCTTGGATTGGAACAAATTACTATAATTCGTCCCTGCCTACGGATCAATCGACATTTTTCACAAATTTTACGAACAGAGGCCCTTATTTTCATATTTGTCAGTCCTTAACTTAATCCCGAATCTCTTTATTGGAAGAAAATATGGTTTCCTTAAATTTGGAACTTATAATTGTACCCCCCCAAAAAAATGTTGAAGTTGAAAAAACAGTCTAATTAAATGACTTATACTTCCATTTTTACTTTCCCGTTCGTATACATATAAAATAAGAGTACGTCGAATCCTTTCGGAAACATAGCCTAGAATCCTATTTTCATTATATAAAGGAACCTGGAACATACCCCTGGGAAGTGATTCAGTAATTAAACCCTCATGAATCCATTTTCTTTTTTCTTTTATTCCTATTTCATTTAAACCCCCTTCATGCATTCACTAATGTATGAAGAGTGATATTAGAAACCTGTGTTTTCTCTCTTTTTTCACAAGAATGGATAGAAGTTTTTCATATAATTCGGATATCAGAAAGATTACCATATATAACATAAAACTTCTCCGCCGATTCTTTCTAATCGAGCCTCTCGATCTGTCATTATACCTCTAGAAGTAGAAAGAATTACAATCCCCATCCCTCCTAAAATTCTAGGAATTCGTTGATAATTAGAATAGATTCGTAGACCAGGTGTACTGATCCGTTTTAAATTTAAAATAGTTTTATATGATCCTTTCCTATTTCTTCTATACCGTAGAGTTAAAACTAAAAAATATTTGTCGCTTTCCCTATGTTTTCTCACGTTTTCAATAAAACCCTCTCGTAAAAGTATTTTAACAATGTTTTCGGTGATGTTAGTAGATGGGATTTGAACTCTTCCTTTTCTATTCATGTCAGCATTTCGTATAGAGGTTATTATGTCAGCGATGGTGTCCTTACCCATGATAAACGAAAATGATTGTTGCCCCTGACTTTCGATATAATCAACATGCTCCTTTGTTCTATTTTTTATTCAATAAAATATCTAATATTGAATATATTGAAATTTTTGAATATATTGAAAATATATTGAATATATTGAAAATATATTGAATATAATAATAATATATATATACTATATATATATATCTATATATATATATAATTATATATATATATAATATTCTTATTTTTCTTATTTTAGAATATTATATTATAAATATAATATTCTAAAATGAAATATTATAAAAATATGAAATATTATAAAAATGAAATATATAATATCTCATATTGAATATCTCATATTGAATTCTATTTTTTAGAAGAATTCTATTTCTAAAAAATAGAATAATTTTTTGATTTTTATTCATAGAATAGAATTCTGAATTCTAATTTTGATTTTGAATATTTATATTTAATATCTTTATATTTTAAAAATTAGAATGTTTAATATATTTATAATATATTTATATAATTAAATAATTCATTTTTCATTCTAATTAAATTAGAATTATATAATGAAAATCATATTCATATCTAATTTTCATATTCATATATCTAATTTTCATATTCATATATCTAATTTTCATATTCATATTTCATATCTAATTCAAAATAGAAAGAAAATAGATAATTAATAGAATATTTAATATATATTTATATTTAATTTATATTTAATTTATATTTAATTCTAATTAGAAATATATATTCTATATATTAATATGAAAATGAATAGAATAAAATAATTACTACAAATATAATAATTACTACAAATATAATAATTACTACAAAAGATATATGTGTGAGACATAATCTATTAATCTATTTCATTCATAAATAATATATCTATATCATGGTCTCGTCTTATAATACCTCGGGTGCTAATGAAACTATTTTAGTGAAATTTAACTGTCTCAATTCCCGGGCGATTGCGCCAAAAATTCGAGTTCCTTTTGGATTTCCTTCTTGATCAATGACCACCGCAGCATTATCATCATACTGTATTATCATACCGTTGTTACGTTTGAGTTCTTTACAAATACGTACAATTACAGCTCTAATCACTTCTGATCTTTCTAAAGGCGTATTTGGTACTGCTTCCTTTATTACAGCAACAACAATGTCACCAATATAAGCATATCGTCGATTACTAGCTCCTATGATTCGAATACACATCAATTCGCGGGCTCCGCTGTTATCGGCTACATTCAAATGGGTTTGAGGTTGAATCATATCATTTTTTTTATCTGTTCTTTCAGTCAAAAGGTTGAAGTAAAAAAAAATATTCTCTGTGTTCAAAAAAAAAAAATTGCAATTGTAGGTTTCTTTTTTTTTTCATCCTAAAGATCTCTTTCCTTTGGTTCTCATTTTTATCCCGAAATAATGAATTGAGTTCGTATAGGCATTTTGGATGCTGCTATTGAAATAGCCTTTCTGGCTATATTTTCTGCGACTCCGCCCATTTCATAAAGTATTCTACCTGGTTTAACGACAGCTACCCAATATTCGGGAGATCCTTTTCCCGAACCCATACGCGTTTCGGTAGGTCTTACTGTAACCGGTTTGTCTGGAAATATGCGTACCCATATTTGTCCACCCCGGCGGACATTTCGTGACATTGCCCGCCGCCCTGCTTCTATTTGTCTAGATGTGATCCAAGCGGGCTCAAGTGCCTGAAGAGCATATCTTCCGAAGCAAATATGATTCCCTCGATAGGATATTCCTTTCATTCTTCCTCTATGTTGTTTACGGAATCTGGTTCTTTTGGGGTTATAGTTGATGGTTGTTTCTCAATTCCATCGCTATTACAGAACCGTACATGAGATTTTCACCTCATACAGCTCCTCGCGAATGAAGCGATTCAAAAATAAAATAAATAGATTTAACCGATAAAATAATATACAATAATATACATATGTTTAATGAATAATATAATAGAATCGCGGGATTTTTTTAGATTTCATAGAATCTATTTGTCTATTGGAAATTTGTATATCTTGTTTTGATATATAACTAAAGATGTATTCTTATAGACAATTCTTGCTATCCATATATAACTAGATAATGTTGTTTTGTTATGTTATAAGGTTCTAACGAATCTTTCTTTTTCTTTTCTTTTTATTATCCTATCGGATTGGACCAAATTTAGAAATTAAATTCAATAAAATCAAAATTCTCGCGGGCGAATATTTAATTTACTCTTTCATTATCAATTTCAGATGTAATGTAGGGTTAGCCCACGACTCCTCAAAAAAAATGGATTGGTTCTTGCTTCGTTTCGCCATCCCACCCAATGAATCATTAAGATTTCTTTTTAATAAAATCTTAGGTATTTACAGGTTCCGTCGTTCCCATCGCTTCTCGATTAATGGTTAGGTCTGAATTCTACAACGGAGCCTCTCTAATAAGATTTAAAATCAGATTTTCTTTTTTCTTGAATCAACCTTCTCAGTTTTTATTGACTTGTGGCTCTTGATTTGTTTGTTCTAGGAATATATTCATCTATATATGGATTAATGAATATTGATGCTTTATTACACTATCTTTTTTGAGATGACCCATAGACCTTTACATATTAGAATTCTATATCATTGATATTCTTTTTCTCTCTTTCTTTCACCCCTTCATTTATCCGTATATTCTTATTGCTTTACAACTCATAATCAGATTCGTTTTTATTTCTTTTTTATGCAATATTTCAGTTGCTATAATTATATCACCAATATATCATATCTTTATTTATATTTTTTATTTTGACTAGTTCTTTAGATTCAGATAATGCGAAGCGATGAGTTGGTTATTAGTTCTTTATTAATTAATTCATACTACGAGTCGGTTTATTTTTTTGTTGAATTCTAACCACTCTAAAAAAAACCAACGAGTCGCACACTAAGCATAGCAATTATATCAATATCAAATGATTAATTGAATTTTTTTATTTTATTCAATCTTATAAAATTTCTCATTTTTTGTTTTATCGAAACATGGAAGGTTAAAGATAAGGAAAAGTTTCTTATTCTTTGTTTACAAATATCCAAACTTTGATCCCTAATATCCCATAAATAGTTCGAACTGTATAGGAGCAATAATCAATTTTAGCTCGAATGGTTTGTAGAGGAACCCTACCTTCTCTGATCCATTCGACACGTGCAATTTCTTTTCCGTCGATACGCCCCGCAATTTGTACTTGAACTCCTTTTGTACCTGCCTGTTCAGTTAATTCAATAGCTTTTTTCATTGCTTTACGAAACGAGACTCTATTCTTTAATTGTCCGGCTATAAATTCTGCAAGAATATTAGGGTGTCTATAAGCGTTTGCAATTCTTGTAATAGCAATGTTGAGTTTTCGGTACACACAATTCAGTTTTTTTTGCACATTCATCTGTAATTCTTCGATTTTTCGAGGCTTATCCTCTATTAATAACTTTGGAAATCCCATATAGATTATGACTTGAATCAGATCGATTCTTTTTTGAATCTTTATCCGTGCAATTCCCTCGACACCAGAAGATATTCT